ACAGGAACATTTAAATAAGTTTTCTTTTTCATTGGATCATAAAAACCCACTTTTCTAAGATCTTTTCCTTCTCTGCGAGATCGAACATCAATTGCAACGATTCGATAGATGGCTCATTGGGATAGATGTATGTAGATGAACAATACCCCCCCTAGAACCGTATAGGAAGTTTTCTCCTCGTACGGCTCGCGAAAAATGATTTGATTCGGAGTTTTGTCGTTTTGTCTATGTATGCAATTTGCATAAATTCAATGACAAATGGGCCTAGAAAATAAACTAAACTAGAACTAGAATTTCCGCACTTTTTTCTTCCTGCAAAGGAAAAAGAAACCATTCCTACTCATAACTCAAGTTGGATAACTCTTCAAATAGTTCAAATAAAAAATTTGGAGTCAATTTTCTTTATTGAGTAGTCTTTACCCCCTCTGTTTGTCTCATATAAAATTTTATTTAGACTCTTTAATCTAATCCAGTCGGTAAGACTATCGAGACAATTAAAATGGTGTTTGCTTGTTCTTAGATCCTTTATTCTGAATTTGAAATCATTGGGTTTAGACATTACTTCGATGCTTCTTAATCCTTTCAAAAAGGCAGCAACATACCCTTTTTCTTTCTAGCAAAGAATCCTATGGACAATTAATCCCTACACGATACACTTTGAATCGTAAAAGTTTGATCAATTCCAACAAGTTTTGCTTTGGAATTGGAAACTTGCTCAAATTGGATCCTTTACTATATATAGAAGATATATTTACGAAGTTGTTCCAATTGATTGGCATTAACCCTAGATCCTTATCCCCGAGAAATGAATTTCTCTACTCGAACTACATCGTAGACTATTTACAACCCAATAAAAGTGAAAGGTTCAAGCGTAACAGAACAAACAATGTCGAGCCAAAAGCATCCTCATTCCTAGCCAAATGGAAAAATGGTGGATTAAAAATCCACAACGGACCATATCCTTCAAGTCGCACGTTGCTTTCTACCACATCGTTTCAAACGAAGTTTTACCATAACATTCCTCTATTTTCGAACCGGTATGGGATTGATTCAATCATGGAATCATGAATAGTCATTGGTTCGGCTGTCCATAGACATCGTAATCTAGGTTTTTTATTCTATATTATTCTATTATGATATGCGGAACGATTTTTTTTTTTTTTTGAAAAAAAAAGTCTTAGCAGGAGAACATCTTTACCATACCTTATTAATAGTAATTCGAATATATAGATAATTGAAAGAAATCTCTAAGATTCAGATAATAGAAAGAAATATAGAAATGAATACCGTTTTGAATCTGCATCGTCAAATGACTCAATAGGATAGATTAAAAGATTGACTACTTTTTCAAAAATTCCACTTAGGAGGACTCATTCAAAATATTTTGAATTGAAATTGAAAAAGTTTCCTATTTAGACATCATTATTTAATAGTTAATTCGATTTATTTTAATTTGAAGAAAATTGGCCAATAAATATCCCCTTTGGCCTTCCTAGTCATAGAAAGATAAGTCTTTTAAATTTTAATTGACTCAGCACTGATCTAATTTCAAATAGATCAAAGAAAAGAATAAAGAAATCCAATTTTTTCATGAACGGTTTCAATTTAAAAAAATGATGTAAGATTTGAATCTTTATTCTTTTCATCTGACTACGAAAAAAAAACAGAGAAGATTTTTCGTATCTCTCAGATAGACCGACTAATTGTCACTGTTATAGATATTCTATAACAGTGAATTGAAATAATTTCAGTTTAAATAATGAAAGGATTACAAATCTTTATTCACAAAAACCAAAAATGACTGTCATTGAAATAAAACGATACATACCATATCCATATAAGTTAAACATTTCACCATCTTATATGATAAATGGAGATAGATTTTGTTTAATTGTTTAACATGGGGTTGGGTAATTTTTCAATAATCGACTCCTGACATAAAACCAAAAGGATAGGATAAATCCCCCCTGCCTCAACCCAATCGTTACATAGACTCTCGATTTTTAATTAGAGCCAAACACAAAATACCTAAATAAACAGAGATTGAAAGAAAAAAAAACATTGACCCTATACATCTATTGCTATATGACATAGAACTTAATCGTTTGTTAATGAGATTCGACCAGAGAAAGAAATTCAAATGAATTTGGATTAACTCCTATCACCCCCCTACTTCCTTCTATGGTATGGGAATAATGGAGTCTAAAAAACGGATATGCCCTGGGACGGAAGGATTCGAACCTTCGAATAGCGGGACCAAAACCCGTTGCCTTACCACTTGGCCACGCCCCATTTGAATTTCTAATCTACGCCAAGAACTAATAATATTGGTATTCGTTTTTTGTCAACTCTAGTCCAAATATCTATATATCTATAGAATAGATTGGGACTAGGATTTTGATATATATCATATATATCGAATATATAGAATTCAACTTAATTTATTGATCATTACATAGAATTCAATTAAGATATTGTATGAAAGTATGATTTCTTCTAT